CGGCCAGTACTTAAGCAGATCAGGCCGGGAAAATAAACCTTTCGTATAAAATCAAAGAACTAAGATATTCTTTCTATTGAGGAGATCCGTTTTGAGTCATTATCTATATTGAATTCCTGATCAATTGCTTTTTTCTATTTTTTTCTTATTTTTCTTATATTTCTTATACATATTTTTACATATTTTATTATATATAATATATTTATACTATAATAAATATATATCTCTTAGTATAAATATATACCTTTACTTTTATTTTATTTAAATTATTTTATCTAAATATTAAATACTTTGTTTAAGTTTAAATTTTAATAGCTATTTTAAAAATTTCTATTATTTATTAGAATATTTTAGAATATTTCGAATTTCTATTTTAATAATATAATAAAATAAATAATAATAATAAAGTTAAATAAGATTAAATAAATAAAAATCAAATGAAAAAAGAAAATAAAGAGAAGAAGGTGGATTTTTATCAATCTTTATTTCACGTGTTACATCACATAACAAATTTTCAATTTGGAATTAGGAGAGATGGCTGAGTGGACTAAAGCGGCGGATTGCTAATCCGTTGTACGAATTATTTGTACCGAGGGTTCGAATCCCTCTCTTTCCGCTTTCTCTGATCACTTGGTATTTTCGAATTCGAAAAGATTCTCATCCCTTGATTTTATCATAGTTAAATGTATGAAACAAATAAGATTATTAAGAATTAATTTAGAAAAAAGCAAAAAAAAACTAGAAATTTTTTATTCCTCACGTCCAGGATTGCGTCCTGGATCATTAGATAAGAATCCAAAGATAAAAAGGGAAACAAAGAATATCACTACTGTGTAAACAAAGAGTTTGAGAGTAAGCATTACACAATCTCCAAGATCATTTTTTTTTTGAAAAAGGGGAATAGATTGCCTATTTTTTACCACATATACCATTTTTTTTTTTGTTTTGACACCCCAAAAAATGAAAAATAAGACGAATTTATTTGTAATAAGATTTTGATTCATTCGTTACCCGAAATTTCTTGTCATATCAATAATTAGGTATTGTGGAGTACCTAATAGTCCATACTCACCGGAAGGTCAGAACGGGGAAAAGGCTGATCCAAATTCATCGCTGCGGTTATTCATTCAATATACAAGAATTTCGATTTTTGAATCGAGGGTTCGTAATGTAAGACTTATCTGATCTTATCAATTTTTAGAATTTTTTTATCGAATACATCATCAATTTAGCAGAGTATTAAAGATTTCATCGAAAACTTACAGTGGCTTGCCAAACAAAGGCTAAGAGAAAAAAGAGTACAGGTATGACAGGCATAACATCTACGATTGGATTGAAAATGGCATAAGCTTCGGGCAATTTGGCGAAGAAAAAACTACTCGAATAAAGGACAGAATTAAGACAGATACCAATTAAACTAAAGATATTAAGCATAACAAGCATTTCGTTCTTGTGGATTAGATAATTTTGAGTTATTTTTATAAGGGAAAAATGAAAAAGGCAGATCAAGAAATCCTTCTTTTTCTTCGGTTCGGACTTTCCCAAATAAAAAATCCCTCCCCCCATTATCATTCTAAAATGAGAATATAAGGAATTCAACTTTCATACAATATCTTAATTGAATTCTATGTAATGATCAATGAATTTTTTTGATTCTATATCTACATGTCTTGAATCCTAGCAACAAAATATCCCATATGTTTTTGTGTATTTGGGTTGGGATTGACGAATAACCAATACCAATATTAGTGTTGATTAATATCGAATAGAAATCAAAATGGGGCGTGGCCAAGCGGTAAGGCAGCGGGTTTTGGTCCCGTTATTCGGAGGTTCGAATCCTTCCGTCCCAGATCGTTTTTCATGAAACGAAAGATGGGATCACACTGCATTCCACATGAAACAATAATTTGTTAAAGGGAAAAATCTTTTCTTATTAATTTTCAGAATGGTTCTAAGAATCATATCTGAGAATTCATTTGGTTTCTCACAAACGGAATCAAGTGTCAAATGTGGGTAAAATTGAATATCCTTATTTTCATTCAATTCATATGATAGAATATGGGGTTAAATTAAATAAATTCGATCCTTGCTGACCCTTATCCGGATAAATACTTATTTATCCATAGATAGAAATATTATATACCGGTTGAACCAATGACTATTCATGATTTTATATTGAATCAATTCCATACCGCTTTGAAATTTCAATTAGAGGAATGTTATGGTAAAACTTCGTTTGAAACGATGTGGTAGAAAGCAACGTGCGACTTGAAGGACATGGTCGGCTGTGGATTTTTACATCCGCCATCTTCTATAGTAATGAAGATGCTCTTGGCTCGACATAGTTTGTTCTGTTCTGCCCGGAACCTAATTTGTGTTGGGTTATAAGTAAATAGTACATGATGAAGCTCGAGAAGAAAGGATTGATTCATTTTTCAAGGGAAAGAATCTAGGGTTAGTGAAAATCAATAAGTTAGACCAACTCTGTAAGTATATCCTCACTATATATAAATTCTAAATCGAAAGGTTCAAATTCAGAACAAGTTTGAAAAGTCAAATTTTCCGAAATTGGTAAAACTATTTCGATGAAAAGTGTATCACAAGGGAATCAATCATTCATATTCTATTTATATAGAAAGAAATAACAAAAAAAGGTATGTTGCTGCCATTTTGAAAGGAATAAGGATCCCCGAGGTAATGTCTAAACCCAATGATTTCACAAAGCAAGGATAAAGGATTCCGAAACAAGGAAACACTATTTTCAATTGTCTCAACAATTGGATCAGACTGAGGAATAAAAATAGATTCGAAATGAGACAAACAAAAGAGTTTAGAGACGGCTCAATAAATGTCTAAGGATTCTCTTGTCAGAATTACCCAACTTGAGTTATGAGTATGAATGAGATTTCTTCCTTTTTCTGTAAGGAAGAAGAAAAAAGTACTCAATTCAAATTATAGTAAAATTCATGATTTTATGGATCCACTTGCTATTATATACAGAAATTGGAATCATTTTTCTCGAGCCGTATGAGGAAAAAACCTCCTATACGTTTCTAGGGGGGGCATTGTTTATTTACATCTATCCCAATGAGCCATCTATCGAATCGTTGCAATTGATGTTCGATTCCGAAGAGAAGGAAGAGATCTTCGAAAAGTAGGTTTTTACAATCCGATAAAGAATCAAACTTATTTAAATGTTCCTGCTATTCTATATTTCCTTGAAAAAGGTGCTCAACCTACAGGAACTGTTTATGATATTTTAAAGAAGGCAGAATTCTTTAAAGAAAGAACTTTGAGTTAATTAAAGGAAAAAACAAAATTATTAAATAAATAAAATAAAGTAGGGAAGGGTAACTAGTATCTATCCTTGTGTAATTATTTCTATTTACACACCATTTTCCTTTTTCTTGCTTTATTCATATTTTGGTGGGGGAATTGAATTTAACAACAAACAAGGGGTTAAGCTTGCTTATCGTACTTTTATTGATTGAATAAACCGGGGATTTTTTATTTACCTTTTCCTTAATTTTTTCCATTCCAATTTCTTATTTATGTTGTGCCAATCCAACACAAGTCTTTATTTTATTTACTTGATTTACTTTCTCAACATTGCTTTTATATTGACAATGGTGTATCGAACAAATATAATTCGATCGTAGATAAATAGGGCTGTTTATCCCCACCCCATATTGATTTTTTTTGTTTCCTTCACTCAAATGATGGGTTTGCCTTGCTGCATTTACTCTCATACAAGATGTATTTTCTTAGGGAAAATCAAAAAAGAATTTGATAAAAAATGGGTGGTCTGCCATAATTTTTACATTTCGATTAGGAATATTTTTAATCCGATCTGCTAACTTTGGTATTTTGTGTTTCTAATTGATCAGAAAATCTTTCTTTTCGATGTGTTGCTAGTTCAATGTTTTGATAGGGTCGTGCAGTGCAATTCAATTGATTTTTATATTTTGATCGTATCTACATATCCTATTTATCCGGGTTGCTAACTCAACGGTAGAGTACTCGGCTTTTAAGTGCGACTATGATCTTTTACACATTTGGATGAAGCAACAAATTCGTCCAGACTATTGGTATAGTCTATAAGACCACGACTGATCCTCAAGGGTAATGAATGGAAAAAACAGCATGTCGTAATAAAATAGAAAATCTAATAAAATAATAAATTGATTTTATTAGATTTTCTATTTTATTAATTTATTTAATTTGAAATGAAAGTCAAAGTTAAAGTAGAACTTTGAGTTTATCCTTACCGGATCATTACAGTTCCAAAAGATTGTTTTGATTTTTGGAAGGGGACAAAAGAAATTCACATTTACAGTTGGGTCTAGTGAATAAATGGATAGAGCTCTATGGCTCCAATTCTGGTAAAATAAAAAGCAACGAGCTTATGTTCTTAATTGGAATGATTACCCGATCTAATTAGACGTTAAAAATGAATTAGTGCCTAATGCGGGAAAGAGTGGGTTCTCCTGTGAGTGAACCATTGATTTTTTCTTTTTTTTTTCAGAATCCTAATTATTCTTTATTATGGATTGTAGACGGATGTGTAGAAGAAACAGTATATTGATAAATAGAATTTATTCCAAAGTCAAAAGAGCGATTGGGTTGCAAAAATAAAGGATTTTTTCTCCTGTTGTAATTATAACGAACATAAACCAATTGGATAGAAAAGGAAGGTAAAAAGATCTGTTGATTGGACTCCCTCTTTCTTTTCCGGGGTATATATTTTTTTCTTACTATACTATATACATAATACAATACATAATACCCTGTTCTGACCATATTGCACTATGTATATATCATTTGATAAACCAAGAAAAACCTCCTGCCTCTGGCTCAAGTAGAAATGTAAATGGAAGAATTACAAGGATATTTAGAAAAAGATAGATCTCGGCAACAACACTTCCTATATCCGTTTCTTTTTCAGGAGTATATTTATGCGTTTGCTCATGATCATGGTTTAAACGATTCGATTTTTTACG